CAATCAGTATCAAAAGTGGGTGGTAAACAATTGAATTTCATTCTGACTTTAACTGCTGCTTGTCAGTGTACAATGATGCCCCATTCAATATAAAAAAAAATGATTCAAAATAGTATATTTCTCTCCATTATTTCGAGGTAGAACTTGAGGATCAGGTGAAATATGAATCTGACCGGTCTGTTTCTACTAACCCACGAAGGATATTTTTTATCAGATTCCCATAATTGAAGTAAATCCGAGGTCTATAAATCCTCCTTTTCATAGTTGTAGAAGCGGTTTTTTTTGGAATCCCTTTTTCATCATTTTAAGGAATTGGTTAGTCGTCCAGTAACAAGTAAGATAAGAGTCGTAAATAATATTCGCTGAAAGAAAGAGAACAAACAAAGAAGAAAATAATTGGAATCGACCGTTTTAATGCATGCAGTATTGTATTAGATCGAGATCTAAAGGTTCGTTCTTGACCTAACTACAAGACGAGCTTTTATAATATGGAAAGATAAAATGTAGAACGTAAAAAGGAAAAGAGAATAGAAATTACTAGTCTTAGAGCCCAGTAGGACCAAAATACAAAATCAAGATTCTCTTTTTTTATAATATAAGTGCTCTAAAATAGAAAATGTATTTGATACAATAAAAAAAAGTTTTATTCCGGAATGTAATGATTCAAAAAACGTTTAATTTTTGAGTGAAGTTACACGTCCCAGTTCTTAATTATTAGTTTATAAGTTTACCTAAAAGTTGTTCAATGAATACGTTGGCGGGATGGGTAGATGTCGCGTATGATGAATCAATGTCTTTTTATATGCCTGTCACTTTTTCTTTGTTAGGGCCATCTATAATGATAGATGAATCAAAAACTTTAAATTGAACTTATTCTTTCAATTGGTATTTTTCCTTATCTCCTTTTTTTTCAAAAATGGAAACTTAGGTAAGTGCTTTTTTATAAACATATGTATAAAAAGAACCTATTTCATTTAGCTCCTTTATGCCTACTATAACTAGTTATTTCGGTTTTCTACTAGCGGCTTTAACTATAACCTCAGCTCTATTTATTGGTCTTAGCAAAATACGACTTATCTGAAATTAATATTTGAAATGCACAATTTATAAAAAAACCTTTCAGTGAGATTCCGTATAAATTACCAAATAAATTACCAAATAAATTACCAATTCTTAGTCATTGAGATTCATAGTAATTCGGGTTACTATTTAGGTATAGATATTACCTCCTTTTTCTCCTTTCAAACAAATTGAAATGATTGAAGTTTTTCTATTTGGAATCGTGTTAGGTTTAATTCCTATTACTTTGGCTGGATTATTCGTAACTGCATATTTACAATACAGGCGTGGTGATCAGTTGGACCTTTGATTAATTAATATCTCTTTTTTTGATTGACCTCCTACTTTCCTTAATAGAAAGGAGGTCAAATTAAGATTGCTATTCAAGTTAGTGAAGCTATTTCACGATCTAAGAATAAGATAAGAAGGATGAAATCACGCTCTGTAGGATTTGAACCTACGACATTGGGTTTTGGAGACCCACGTTCTACCGAACTGAACTAAGAGCGCCTTCTTATCAGAAAAGATAAGATTGTAAAGAAACCTTTTTAACCCCAATACATCTTTGAATGAAAGATTCTATTATTATTATATATGTTATGTTATATATGTTATGTCCAATTTTAATCGATCTCAATTAATCCCCCGTTACTGCTCAACGGAAAAGTAATAGGTAGGGATGACAGGATTTGAACCCGTGACATTTTGTACCCAAAACAAACGCGCTACCAAGCTGCGCTACATCCCTTCAATCGGTCTATAGTGTCATTGTAGAGAATTCCTATCTTGTTTTCCACATCGTTATTTCTTCGATTGATATATCCAATTTTTGTGGGCATTTCGTCTTTTTGGTCTTATTATATATAATATTAATATAGTATAATAATAGTAAAAGACTTATATACATATGAAATATGGAACGCAACGCGTCGTAAAAAAAAAATGAGTTTTTTCGGGAATGCTCGGAGACCCTTTTTATGTTGTTTTAAGAAAATTTTATTCACTGGATCGTTGTAGATTTCAATTTGAATTAGGCATTGTGTGTACAACTATAAGCGGTCCCTAACTGCCTATGCATCTGATCATATATGTATTACCATTCCATATTACAATATAATATATATTACACTACAAAGAAGGAGGTTTTTCAATGCGAGATCTAAAAACATATCTCTCCGTAGCGCCGGTATTAAGTACTCTATGGTTCGGGTCTTTAGCAGGTCTATTGATAGAGATTAATCGTTTTTTCCCAGATGCGTTGACATTCCCCTTTTTTTGATTCTAATTCTAGTTATTGACACAGTAACAAATAACAAAGATTAGGGATACAATTAAATATCTGTGACTCACCCTTCGCCCCCTTTTTCTCTTTTTTCCTTTTTCTTTTTTAGAATAAGGGAGGAAAGAGAAAAGAAATTGATATTAATTTCATTTTTAATTGCAGCAAAATCTTTCAGAATTGGATTTCAAGTTAGTAACTTCTATTTTTACCTTCCTTTCTTCTTCTTCGTTTCGGGTCGAAAATAGAAGAGTTGAGTAAATCAAAAATAAAAAGGGGGGTTCATGGCTAAGGGGAAGGATGTCCGAATAACTGTTATTTTGGAATGTACCAGTTGTGTTCGAAACGGTGTTAATAAGGTATCAACGGGTATTTCCAGATATATTACTCAAAAGAACCGGCACAATACGCCTAATCGATTGGAGTTGAGAAAATTCTGTGCGTATTGTTACAAACATACGATTCATGGGGAGATAAAGAAATAGATCAAATCGAGCGCCTGTATGGAACCCTTCCTTGGAAGGGGAAAAAATTACATTATATATTTATATATAATAATAACATATTTAAATTTAAATAAACCAAATCCTATTTATTTATTCTAATTCATTTTAGATCCGACTGAAATAGGGTTTTCGGGATAAGGAATAAACTAAGCAAACTATGGATAAATCCAAGCGACCTTTTCTTAAATCCAAGCGATCTTTTCGTAGGCGTTTGCCCCCGATCCAATCGGGGGATCGAATTGATTATAGAAACATGAGTTTAATTAGTCGATTTATTAGTGAACAAGGAAAAATATTATCTAGACGGGTGAATAGATTGACCTTGAAACAACAACGATTAATTACTATTGCTATAAAACAAGCTCGTATTTTATCTTTGTTACCTTTTCTTAATAATGATAAACAATTTGAAAGAACTGAGTCGACCGCTAGAACTACCGGTTTTAGAGCCAGAAAAAAATAGGCTTACTCTTTCTTCACTTGAATCCAAATTTCAATCCGAACTTAACCGGGGGTTGATGCTTTAATTCCAAAAATCATAAAATCAAGATTTGATTATCGTGTCGTAACAAAAAAAGGAATTGGGGAAGAATCAATCCTTTTTTTTGTGTTCATTCATTTGAGTTTAGCGTATTTTATCATATTCATTTTTACTCTACCGTCCCGGAGTTTATTCTCCGGGGAACTCCGTTTAAATTATTCCCATGGATTCTTTCCAATCCACTTCTTCTTTTATGATCTCATTGGAAATCATATAAAGACAATTTTTATTTGATATAGCTATTTGTGCAAGTATTTTACGATTAAGAAGCAACTGTTTCTTATACATATCGTGTATTAATTTACTATAACTATAGAATACCCCCCCTTTACGAATTACTGCATTTATTCGAGCGATCCACAAACGACGAAAATTTCTCTTTTGCCGATTCCTATCCCGATGAGACGAAAGCAAAGCTCTTATTTTCTGTTGAATAATTGTTCGAGTAAGCCTTGAATGGGCCCCTCGAAAGCTTGATGCAAATAAACGAATTTTTGTTCTACGTCTCCGAGCTATATATCCCCGTCTAATTCTGGTCATTGAATAAATGAAACTTTGACGAATAACTAATAGGTTTCCTTTCTTTCAGTTATTCTTTTTCCTTTCCTAGTCTATTAATAACAAAGCTTATTTTTCCAATGTATAAACTAAAAATTCCAACGGCTTTGGCTACTATAACCTTCCCGACCACTATTTTTCTTTTTCTAGACATTTCACGTCAAAATAATAAATTTTATTCTACTAGGTATCAAAATCCAAATAGAGTAACTAAAAAATAAAATAAAAATGGATAAAGATAAATAAATAGCGGCTTACATCGTTTCTATGGTTACTTCTTAAACGGTGAGGTCTTCTCTATACACCGGAGCTTTTACTTCATTAATCAATGTTATTGGTAACTTGTATAGTTCACATTCTTTGGCTCTACCCATAAATTATCCAGTAATAGGTCGTTCACTATGAGATCTACCTATACAGTAACGGTATTTAATTATGAGAGTTGGCTGGTCAGCTAACCCTGTTAGTCCGTTCTTGCAAGATGGGCCCAATCTTTCGGTTTTTTAAAGTAATATTTCCTCCGCTTAATGGATAACCATTTGCTACCAATGGAAAATTGCTTCTCATTTTAAATTGAAGTACTTGGATTTGCACCAATGGAAACCATAAATTTCATACACAAACGAAACGGGTGGATAGCTTTTCTTTTTTTTTAGATACTAAATTGAGTGTAGTTCTTTTTCTATTCTATCCTATTCGCTGGTACGGATCATTGATACTGGAAAAAGTGTTCTTTTTTTTGTTCCAGCTCACGATCTGAACGAGTCGCACATACACCCTAGTACATGTTCCTCGACGCTGGGGGCATCCCCGAAGCGCGGGTGATTTTGTGACATTTCTGATTGGCTGTCTTGTATTTCTAATAAGTTGTTTAATGGTTGGCATGTTAAATCATATATATAAATAATGGGCTGGTTTAGATGGATCCTAACCGGATGATTATGAATTACTTTAACTTATATTTTCTTTATTTTCTATTAACTTCGGCAAAAATAGAAAATCAAAAATCCCGGATTTACGGGGCATTCGGGCTATTTTCACGCAACCGCTACAAGAT